TTGTATTATTTGAAATTGTATTATATTATTATTATTTTATATTCTATGATGCCCTAATACTACTACCAATCTAATAGCTATATAGAGTATAGAATATAAAAAAAACATTTAATTTAAAAGAAAAGCGGGTAGCGGGAATCGAACCCGCATCGTTAGCTTGGAAGGCTAGGGGTTATAGTCGACGTCGATTCAATATTTTGAACGTCTCTAATTCAAAACCGAACCCGAAACTTTGGTTTCATTCGGCTCCTTTATGGATGTGAACACTATTGCAAAAAAATTCTAATCCATAACATCTATGTCAGCTTTTTTTGTCTGAATAGAGAAAAAACAAATCGCTTTCTAGATGATCCCTCTAGAGGAGAGTGATTATACCAATCTTTCTAGTTACTTCGTTCTCTATTTTTAGTTTAGTTGAGAAGATCCTGAGGAAAGTGGTTTTATTTCCACCGAGCTAAAACAATAGGTTGATGTCTCTAGTAAACTAGAGTCATCGTTTAAGAGCTATTTTGCTTCCATTTTTTCTATATGAAAAAAAAATGGAAGATTTAGTTACGATTCGAAACCTACTTTCTACCTGCATCCATGGATCCTTTGCTCCTACTTATGCAAGTATTAATATTAATTAATATTATAATTATAATCCAACTCAAAAATTATGTTTCGCAATTTCATAATCCACTTTCTCACTTTCTAAGTGACTGTTGGATACAAATCACGAGAATCTATATTTTTCTCGATTATGTTATTGAGAAGTAAAGGGTTTAATCCTTTTTTATAGAAAATAAAGTTTTTGCTCGGAATATGAATCCAAACCGAAAGCAAAGACCCTTTAACTCTTAAAGGGTTAATAAAACGAATCACACTTTTACCACTAAACTATACCCGCCACAATGCAATTATTGTATACAACCGGGACTTTTGTCCAATAGGGAAATGGGGCATAATCAAGATATGATTATCCATAAAATCATCAAAATTCGAATGTTGATCCCTCCTCCCCCTCCCCTTTTTCGTTTTCGTGGATCGAAATAATCTTTCTTTACTCTTGCTTGAATATTTCTTATTGAATTTTCTATTTATTCTATTTATATTTTATATAATAAATATATTAATAAATAATAAAATATATTAATAAATAATATATAATTTATATAATTATAAATTATTAATAAATAATAAGCATTTGGATTTTCAAATCAAATAATATAAATCATCATTATATCTATAAATTTGTTGGAACAAAAAAAGGCCCGGCTAGGGACTGCCCGGGCCCGCCCGTGGCAATAAGAAGGGCCTTTCGAACAAAATCAACGTAAGGGTCTCGTTGGTCTTCTTTAGTTTTCTTTTTAGATTGTTGGCACTTTCGAGTCCTTATACCTTACTTATATGTATATCTTATTTATATTTCTAAAAATGAAATTTCTGATAAAAGTTGTACATATTTATTACATCTTAAAATACTCGATAGAAAGAAAAATTTCTTCTTTTTTGTCTAATCTAATCTAAGATAGTAATTATCTTTTTCAATTAGGAGAGATGGCTGAGTGGACTAAAGCGTCGGATTGCTAATCCGTTGTACGAGTTATTTGTACCGAGGGTTCGAATCCCTCTCTTTCCGTTTTCGTTGATGACTTGATTTTTTTATTTTGATTTTGAAAACTTAGTTAACCATAAAATTCTAAGAAAATGTAAAAGAGAACCCCTTTTTATTCTTCACGCCCAGGATTACGCGCGGGATCATTAGAGAGGAATCCAAAGATGAAGAGAGAGACAAAAAATATCACTACTGTGTAAACGAAGAGTTTGAGAGTAAGCATTACATAATCTCCAAGATCATTTTTTTTTTGAAAAAAGAGAATAGATCCTCCAATTTCTACCTCATAGGCTATTTAGATACCAAAAAACTAGGTTCTTTCTAGAAATCGAAAAGAATTTCAAAAAGTCATTTGGAATAAAAGCTTTTCATTAACCAAAATTTCTTTCACATCCCCCATTAAATAGTCTTCAAGACCCTAATTACAATTTTATAATTAATATTTTAATATTATTTAAATTTGAATACGATCTGTTAGGGCTTTTACTGAACAAGGGATGAAAAAATGAGAAGAACAAAACGAGGTAAACCGAATTTATCTTGACTATCAAAGAAGTTCAATGTTTGAATCGGGAATGAGGTTCAGACTCTAAAACTTATCTGATCTTAGCAATTATTAGAAATTTTTCTCGAATAAATCATGCATTTTAGAATTTTATAGGAGATTATTAAATTAAAGATCTCATCGAAAACTTACAGCAGCTTGCCAAACAAAAGCTAAGAGAAAAAAGAAGAGAGGTATGATTGGCATAACATCTACAATTGGATTCAAAAAAGCATAGGCCTCGGGCAATTTTCCGAAGAAAAAACTATGTGAATAAAGGTCTGAATTAAGACAGATACAAATCAAACTAAAGATATTAAGCATAACATACATTTTTTTCTTGAACATAATTGTATTTTGATTGAGTTATTGATATAAGGAAAAAGGTAAAAATGAAGGTCGACAAAAAAATTCTTCTTTTGAACCAATACAATCAAAAATCCTCCAATTCTCAAAAGAGAATAGAAGAAATCATACTTTCATACAATATCTTAATTAAATTATATCTAATGATCAATAAATTAAGTTGAATTCTAGATCCACACCTATTAAAATGCTAGTAAGAATTCGCTAGATATGAAAATTGGAGTTGACAACTAACTACTACAAATATTAGGCTTTAATTAGCGTTGAATAAAAATCTAAATGGGGCGTGGCCAAGCGGTAAGGCAACGGGTTTTGGTCCCGCTATTCGGAGGTTCGAATCCTTCCGTCCCAGAGGATACCCCATTATCTTAGAATAGAAAAAGACGGTTTGTCTTTTGATCATATGTTGAAACACTTTCTATTTAGGGTTAGGTAAGTTAGTTATTTCGAAAAATCCTCTGTTGCATATCTATTTTCGATTTTATTAAAAATGGAATTTTCAATAATTATCTATTACTCTTTAGATCGTAAGTAAATGGGGTAGTCTAATTATTTATGAATTTCAAATTATTTTGGTACTAATAAAATTCACTCAAACTTAATAGTAGTAAGTGTCTGAACCCGTTCGTTAGGTTAAAATAAAAAGCAGGAGCAACTTCATTTGGACTTCTTTAGTTTGGTAGCTAGGAAGTTTGTATGCTCGACTAGAATTGCCCCCCTTCATTTCTATTATGTCCCATAGAATGGGTGACCAGATAAGAATTAATCATTAATTGAAGCTATTAATATTCAAATATCTGCGTCTGTCCGAATTACATTACCAAAAATTTAACAAAAATCTAGTGTTATATTATATCTAAATGATGTATTTTTTTTTTTGAATATAATTTTTTTTAGTTCGTTATTTCGTGTTTGGCCCAAATGAAAAATGTAAATTTCTGGAACAGGAGTTTCTTTAGTTCTTTTATTATTTTGACTCACGTTATATGTATGTATTTTGTTTAATCAGAGATTCAGTAACACTTTATCTTGCTATAAAATATAAAGTGAGTAAAAGTTTATCATATCATAATCATATATATAGAATAACAAAAGTCTTTTTATTTTGTGAAAAGGGTTTGTGATCCAAAATTTTGAATAGAGAGGATTTAGAATGGTGACAGGACAGTTGTTCAGTCAATTTAATGGATATCAAAACAATCTTTTGCCTACTTTTTTTGTTCTATCTAGTTAATTAATAGTAAAAAAAGGGGCTTATACTTATATTTTTTCTATGAAGAGCAAATATGTATTTTACTGTTTTCTTCAAATAATGATAAATGATAGGAAACCCTTTTTTCATTTTCATTATGAATATATTTAATAATTCTTTAGAAATTTAGTTTAATCTTTGATACGTGAAGATACAAATTCAAAAATTCAATTAAAGAACAAAATCTTTAGTTTATTTCTGTAATTTTAATTATTATTAATAATTAAAAAAAATTAAGAGTTCTTGCTAAAACTTCTTCCGGAAAATATTTAGAATTTATATTAATTTATAGATTTTTATATATAATTATATATAATATATATTTTATATATATTATATAATATATATATATAGAATATAGAAGAAAAGAATATAGATTGGAACGTATACACAATAATTGAACCAATGACTATTCCTGATTTCACAATTGAATCAATTCCATACCAATTCCAAATTCAGAGGAATGTTATGCTAAAACTTCGTTTGAAACGATGTGGTAGAAAGCAACGTGCGACTTGAAGGGACCGATCCGTTGTGGATTCTTTCTTTTATCCACCATTTTCGATTTCTATAATAAGTGAAGGTGCTCGTGACTCGACATCAGTTGGTAATGCAAATAGTCCATGGTGCAGCTCGAGTAGAACATATTAATTCATTTTTTCGGAGCAATAATCTAGGGTTAATGCAAATCAATAAATTGGAACAACTACGTGAATATCTCTTAGATATAAAAATCGAAAGGATCTCATTCCAGCAAATTCTTCAGTAAATTGGAATTAATCAAACTTTTTCGATCCAAAGTGTATCACACGGCAATCCATCGTTTGTAAGATTCTTGGATGGAAGAAAATCCAAAATAAGGGGTATGTTGCTACCATTTTTAAAGGATTAAGAAGCACCGAAGGAATGTCTAAACCTAATGATTGATAAAGGATCCCAAAACAAGGAAACACCGCCTCAATAACTGCCGGGCCAGATTTAAGAATCCAAATATAGTTTTGAAACGAGATACAAATGAAATGGCGGGTGTAAAGACCACTCAATAAATGAAATTCCCTAACTCTTATTCTTTGAACTATTTAAGAGTTGTTTAATTTGAGTTATGAGTACGAATTATCTCTTTTTTGATTTTCAAGAACGAGAACGAAGAAGAAAAAAGATTTAAATCATAGTCTAATTTTAGAATTTTATACATAGATAAAACTTCGGATCAAATTCTTTTTTCTCGAGCCGTACGAGGAGAAAACTTCCCATACGGTTCTAAGAGGGGTATTATTCATCTACATCTATCTCAATGAGCTGTCTATCGAATCGTTGCAATTGATGTTCGATCCCGAAGAGAAGGAAAAGATCTTCAAAAAGTGGGTTTTTATGATCCGATAAAGAATCAAACTTATTTAAATGTTCCTGCTATTCTATATTTCCTTGAAAGAGGTGCTCAACTTACAGGAACCGTTCAGGATCTTTTTAAAAAGGCGTGGGATTTTAAGGAACTTCGCCCTAATCAAAGTCAATTTAATTAAAATTAAGGAAATATAAAAAGGGGAGGGGGTTGTGACTTGTATATCACTTTGTATAATCTTTCTCTACTCTTTTTTATTTACCCCCTCCCTTACCGCTTTCGCTTTCTATTTATCATATCATCTCCTTTCCATATTTTATAATGACAAAACCCTATAATAAAACGAAAACTAAGAGGGTCAAGTTTCCGTATTATACTTAGTTAATATGGTAATATTTTTCATTAGTGTGGATTAAAGAATTCGAGTAATTTTCTACTCCTATTTTTTCATACATTTCTGCTTTGTGTGTGTATTTATGTAGATATAGAAGTAAAGATGCAGTGTCAATACAACATAATTTGATAAGTTTTTATTTTAACTGTGTCAATTTCCTTTATTTTGTTTTTTGTGGTAGATTCTTTTCGCACCATTTATCATTTATATTGACAACAGTTTATCGAACAAATATAATTCATTGTGATAAGTGAAGTGGATCTATTTATTTCCGTCCCACGGGTTTGTTTGGTTTTTTCTTTACGTCATTCAAAAGAGGTTTTTTTCTTTTTTAATTGATTAAAGAAAGGAATATAAAGATGGCAGTCTATAAATTTTGACATTTATCTATCTTTGTGTTTTGCTTTTATCAAATTTTATTTGCTAAGTTCTTGTATTTTCATTTGATCTATTCATTTCATTTTTTTATATTCTGAATCTATATATAAAATGTTTTTTGATTTGTTAGTTCAACGGTTTGATTTTGATTGCCTTGTCTGATTTCTTTGTTGAGTTTATTTTCATTCTGATTGTATCTATTCATTTTGCTATTTATTTATATTTCTGTTTTTCTTTGGGTTGCTAACTCAACGGTAGAGTACTCGGCTTTTAAGTGCGACTAGGATCTTTTACACATTTAGATGAAGCAAGGTATTCGTCCATACCATCGGTAAGGTTTGTAAGACCACGACTGATCTTAAAAAGGAATGAATAGAAAAAATAGCATGTCGGGTTGAGGGAGAGTGTTTCATTCTTTCCGTATCAGTACAAAACAAAAACCAGGTTTGAGTTCGTGGAACGGAAGAAAATAAGGTTGGGTTGAATGAATAAATGGATAGGGCCCCGCGGCTTCAATTAATTGTAGGAAGAGGCAAAGCAACGAGCTTATCTTTTTAATTTGAATTATTTCCTGATCTAATTAGACGTTAAAAATATATTAGTGCCTAATGCAGGAGGGGCTTTTCCCCATTAGTGGATTCACGGTTTTTTGAATTAATCCTAACTATTCGAATTCTCCATTATGAAACGGAGATATGTGTGTTAAAGAAGCAGTATATTGATAAAAAGAAGTTTTTCCGAACTCAAAAGAGCGATTCGGTTGAAAAAATAAAAGATTTCTAATCATCTTGCTATCCCAAATATAGACTAAAAATGGAAAAGGCAAGGGTGGAGAATCTGTTGATAAGTTTTTACCCGCCTCCGAGGTTTCTATTCTTACTAGAATACTTTGTTTTTGACTGTATCGCACTATGTATCATTTGAAAATTCAAAAATCTTCTGCCTTTGTTTCAAATAGAATATTAAATGCAGGAAATCCAAAGATATTTACAGCTTGATAGAGCTCAAGAGCCCGTCTTTCTATATCCACTTATCTTTCAGGAGTATATTTACGGACTTGCTCATGATTATAGTTTAAACCGATCTCGTTTATTGGAAAATCCAGGTTATGATAATAAATACAGTTTCCTACTTGTAAAACGTTTAATTACTCGAATGTATCGACAAAATCATTTTATTATTTTTGCTAATGATTCTAATAAAAATCTATTTTTTGGTCGCAACAAGAATTTCTACCCTCAAACGATATCAGAAGGATTTGCATTTATTGTGGAAATTCCATTTGATATACGATTAATACCTTCTCAAGAAGGGAAAAGAATATTAAAATCGGACAATTTACGATCAATTCATTCCCTATTTCCTTTTTTAGAGAACAATTTTTTCCATTTTAATTCTGTATTAGATATACTAATACCATGCGCGGTCCATCTGGAAATTATGGTTCAAGCCCTTCGTTATTGGGTAAAAGATGCCTCCGCCTTGCATTTATTACGATTATTTTTCCACGAGTATTGGGGTTGGAATACTCTTAGTGTTACAAAGAAACTCCATTTTGATTTTTCACCAAAAAGAAATCAAAGATTTTTTTTCTTATTATATAATTCTCATGGATATGAATACGAAT